CTCATTCCCGCAGTAGATCCGGACCGATTCTTTTCTGATCCTTCGAGAAAAAGATTCATTCTCCTCATAAAAAAGAGGAGGTAGAACCAAGAAAGATTTCTTTTTCGATTCATCTCTGGAGTTGAATACCTCATTCAAGAATCTTTTTTGATCCAACCCGTAGGAATCAATAGAAAAGGCAAATCCCCTATGAAACACCAGATCCGGCTCGGTTATTGATAGAGTGAATAGATCCGCCATTTCTGGGAATCTCTCTTCTGATTCAAAGAAATCGTGGCGTAACGCGTATCCCCCTTTGTTCCGGTCATGGAATAGATGAAAGAAATCAAAAAATGGATTCTTGTTCAAGAATGAAATCTTATTGGAACTGTCCATATCCGGGATGTGATCTGGTTCCGAAGGATGAATTGAGACGGTATCTTGTAAATATGTAATTATCTTGAATATATCAGCCATTTCTTTATTTTCCGCTCGCCTGGAAGGGACAAAAGAAACATCTTGTTTTTTCTTCAACAATTTATGATCTCTAGTGGACCTCTCAGTAGGATTCGAACCCAGATGAAGTTCTGACCATCTGTCAGAGAGAAAAGAACGAATTGATCTTGTAGGATTCCCAAGAAATTCTTCGATTTCTTCCGGAAGCAGATGATTATTCATCCGCTTCTCAGGTTCCGTGAATAGCCAGGACATGGAGGAAGATCCAAAAAGGCATTTCGGGAATCGATCTGATTCTATCTCTGTTCGTTCCGTTTGAAGAAAGGAAGGATCCCAAAGAATCGATCCCTCTTTTAGTTGCTGAATCTCTGTTTGATCGATCAATGTGTGATATTCTGAATTCTCATTTCTAACGGAATCGAAATGATCTCTGGATTGATCAGAAGAAGATCCTTTCCATTGGCTAGAATCCGTTACTTGAACGAAAATAGATCTTGTGGAATCATATTGAATATTTGACAATACATTCCGTACCTTGCTAAAAAACCGATCCTTGTTTACCAACCACACATTGTCTAACCAAATCCAATTCTCTCTCGAGACGTTCCTCAAAAAATCCGATTCGTGCTGATTCTTCCCCCAACTAACGAAGAGATCTTGGCGGAATTGCCACATATGAAATTGAGCACAATTTTGCAAAGGAATACCCCACTTGTTTCTCGAGAAGAGATGGGAAACATGCTCAATATCATTGGATTGCATAGTTGCCCCAGCTCCTTGTTGTTTGAAGAAACTCTCCCCCTGAATTGGTCTTTTTTCACGAAAAGCAGACATGAGATAACAAATCAAGTCTTTCCCTAAGATTTCGAATAGCTGTCCCGAATTCAAGTTGATTATGTTTCGTTTCTTCCTCGGAGAAAGACGATCAAACAATTCCCAATCATGGTCCTTGCGGATCGGATCATCCGTATAGGATAAAAAAAGAAACTCCAGATATTTGCTATCTTTCTCTTTGAATGAGATCTCGATTCCAGCTACGGTTTCATTAGATATCTGACAACTAGAATCCCTCTTTTTTCCGATCCGGTTCCTCCACCACCGCGAACCCCGGTTAGATTCAGGCATGATACGCTTTTTCTTTATTGGGATAACCCAAGTACTCTCTTGCGGATCCATGAAACAACTCTCAGAAATCTTTTTCCCTTTTGGAAGATACAGGAGCGAAACAATCAACCTATTTCTATCGGAAGACCAAAAAGATTCTTCCAATGTCTCCTTTCTGGGTCCAATGGAATTCATAGGTATAGGAAGAAGCCCCATCAAATAGAGATTTTTTCTTTCGACCATCTTTCGATTGTTAATACGAGCTATAAGGACCACTACTACAAGCAGTACTACGCCTTTGGTCGTGAAATATCGATTGCTTGTTGCACCCTGTGAATCACGTGAGAGTAGGATACTCCAAATTCGGGGGTCAAAGAGTTTCATAAAACGTTCTTGGTGGAAAAAAATGTGAGTGAAAGATCCCACTGAATCGAATTTGATCCATGAATCTAAGAAATAGTGAGAATTCTTGATCTCTCTCAATTCGAATATCCAGGATTTGGATTGATGTCGTTTCATTGATTCCTCCTAAAGATTTCATTTCAATTGGAATTTGGTTATTCACGATGTACGATGATCCCCGTTAAGCATCCATGGCTGAATGGTTAAAGCGCCCAACTCATAATTGGCAAATTCGTAGGTTCAATTCCTGCTGGATGCACGCCAATGGGAACATTCAATAAGTCTATTGGAATTGGCTCTGTATCAATGGAATCTCATCATCCATACATAGCGAATTGGTATGGTATATTCATACCATAACATATGAACAGTAAGAACTAGAATTCTTATCGATACTGGAACTCATAGGGAAGAAAATGGATTTATGGATGGAATCAAATATGCAGTATTTACAGAAAAGAGTATTCGGTTATTGGGGAACAATCAATATACTTCTAATGTCGAATCAGGATCAACTAGGACAGAAATAAAGCATTGGGTCGAACTCTTCTTTGGTGTCAAGGTAATAGCTATGAATAGTCATCGACTCCCGGGAAAGGGTAGAAGGATGGGACCTATTATGGGACATACAATGCATTACAGACGTATGATCATTACGCTTCAACCGGGTTATTCTATTCCACCTCTTCTAGAGAAAAGAACTTAAAGCAAAAGACTTAATAACACGGCAATACATTTATACAAAACTTCTACCCCGAGCACACGCAATGGAGCCGTAGACAGTCAAGTGAAATCCAATCCACGAAATAATTTGATCTATGGACAGCATCGTTGTGGTAAAGGTCGTAATGCCAGAGGGATCATTACCGCAGGGCATAGAGGGGGAGGTCATAAGCGTCTATACCGTAAAATCGACTTTCGACGGAATGAAAAAGAGATATCTGGTAGAATCGTAACCATAGAATATGACCCTAATCGAAATGCATACATTTGTCTCATACACTATGGGGATGGTGAGAAGAGATATATTTTACATCCCAGAGGGGCTATAATTGGAGATACCATTGTTTCTGGTACAGAAGTTCCTATATCAATGGGAAATGCCCTACCTTTGAGTGCGGTTTGAACTATTGATTTACGTAATTGGAAGTAACCAATTAGGTTTACGACGAAACCTAGAAATCGATCACCGATCCGATTGGAGTACCTCTACGGGATAGACCTCAACAGAAAACTGTTGAGTAACGGCAGCAAGTGATTGAGTTCAGTAGTTCCTCATAGAAAATTATTGACTCTAGAGATATGGTAATATGGAGAAGACAAAATTGTTTGAAGCGCGCACAGAACCGGAAGCGCCCCTTGTTTCAAAGAGAGGAGGACGGGTTATTCACATTTCATTTGATGGTCAGAGGCGAATTGAAAGCTAAGCAGTGGTAATTAGAAAGACCCCCCGGGGAAAAATATAGATGTCTCCTACGTTACCCGTAATATGTGGAAGTATCGACGTAATTTCATAGAGTCATCCGGTCTGAATGCTACATGAAGAACATAAGCCAGATGACGGAACGGGGAGACCTAGGATGTAGAAGATCATAACATGAGTGATTCGGCAGATTTGGATTCCTATATATCCACTCATGTGGTACTTCATCATACGATTCATATAAGATCCATCTGTCTAGATATCATCATATACATCTAGAAAGCCGTATGCTTTGGAAGAAGCTTGTACAGTTTGGGAAGGGGTTTTGATTGATAAAAAAGAAGAATCTACTTCAACCGATATGCCCTTAGGCACGGCCATACATAACATAGAAATCACACTTGGAAAGGGTGGACAATTAGCTAGAGCAGCAGGCGCTGTAGCGAAACTGATTGCAAAAGAGGGTAAATCGGCCACATTAAGATTACCATCTGGGGAGGTCCGTTTGATATCCAAAAACTGCTTAGCAACAGTCGGACAAGTGGGTAATGTTGGGGTGAACCAAAAAAGTTTGGGTAGAGCTGGATCTAAGTGTTGGCTAGGTAAGCGTCCTGTAGTAAGAGGAGTAGTTATGAACCCTGTAGACCATCCCCATGGGGGCGGCGAAGGGAGAGCCCCAATTGGTAGAAAAAAACCCACAACCCCTTGGGGTTATCCTGCGCTTGGAAGAAGAAGTAGGAAAAGGAACAAATATAGTGATAGTTTTATTCTTCGTCGCCGTAAATAGGAACATTGAAAATCGAATTTTTGGAATTGGAAATAATGTGATGGGCGAACGACGGGAATTGAACCCGCGCATGGTGGATTCACAATCCACTGCCTTGATCCACTTGGCTACATCCGCCCCTTCCCTTATCTAGCTAAAGGATTTTCTCTTTTTTCCATCCATCATTATACTTCAGATTAAGATCGAGATATTGGACATAGAATGCCAATTTCAAAAATGTAAAAAAAGGAGTAATCAGCCGTGACACGTTCACTAAAAAAAAATCCTTTTGTAGCTAATCATTTATCGGGAAGAATTGAAAAACTCAACAGGAGGGAGGAGAAAGAAATCATAGTGACTTGGTCTCGGGCATCTACCATTATACCCACAATGATTGGCCATACAATCGCTATTCATAATGGAAAGGAACATTTACCTATTTATATCACAGATCGTATGGTCGGTCACAAATTGGGAGAATTCGCACCTACTCTCACTTTCGTGAGACACGCGAGAAACGAGAATAAATCTCGTCGTTAGTCGTTCTACTAAGTATTCATGTGAAAAGCCTTATCTTAATAGTATTTAGACTTAAGAGTCTATATCTTAGAATCTTATAGTAAATAGTAAGAGTATAGGTATATTTCTTTTCTTTTTCTAGTAGACTAAGAAGACTTATACTTTTCTGACTTATCTTATACTATGCTTCACCTAGACACTTATCATTCATTGGCGGGGGAGAACTTTTATGATAAAGAACGAAAATTCGGATAGAGAAGCAAAAGTTTTAGCTCAACATATATGTATGTCTGTTTTCAAAGCACGAAGAGTAATTGATCAGATTCGCGGACGTTCTTATGAGGAAACACTCATGATACTGGAACTAATGCCTTATTGGGCATCTTATCCAATTTTAAAATTAGTTTATTCTGCAGCAGCAAATGCTAGTCATAATATGGATTTGAATGAAGCA